ACATTTTGCCCCTTTTGGTTGAGAATAGTATCTGTGGCTACTGCTGTTTTTCCGGTCTGTCTGTCCCCAATAATTAATTCTCGCTGACCGCGTCCTATAGGGATCATCGAATCAATAGCAATAAGTCCCGTTTGAAGAGGCTCATATACGGAACGTCTCGAAATAATACCTGGAGCAGGAGATTCGATTAACCGAGATTCAGAAGCTGAAATTTCACCTCTCCCATCAATGGGTTTAGCCAGAGCATTTATAACACGACCCAAATAAGCCTCACTAACGGGTATCTGAGCAATTCTTCCTGTTGCTTTTACAGAACTTCCCTCTTGTATCATCAAACCGTCACCCATTAATACAACGCCAACATTATTTGATTCCAAATTCAGAGCAATGCCTACTGTACCCTCTTCAAATTCTACTAATTCCCCTGCCATTACTTCATCAAGACCATGAATACGAGCAATGCCGTCGCCTACCTGAAGTACTGTGCCGGTATTCACAATCTTGACTTCTCTATTATATTGTTCAATACGTTCACGGATAATATTACTAATTTCGTCGGCTCGAATGGTTACCATTAGTGTCTCTTAATTCTTTTTCGGAAACAAAGAAAAAAAAAAAAAAAAAAATAATGCCTACAGTAGAAGGGCTAATCAGTTACTTCTTTCATGGCCCCTAGCATGCCAATATTAGCACCGATGGTGCGTAAATGTAACTCGCTGTTTGAACAACTATTCAGAGTTCCTAGAGCTCCTTGTAAGGCTTGTTGGAAAACTCGTTGTCGCACCTGATTAATTGCTCTTTGTTGTTCAAAATGAATGGTTTCATTTTTGTAATTTTCTAATCGTTCCAAATTCTCATAAGTGGCATTAATCAAATTCCATTTTTCTCGTTCTATCTCAGAGTATCCATTCACTCGAAACTCATCTGCTTCTATTTCTACTTTCCGTAAGCGAGCCCGGGCTTTTTCGAGCTGCTCAATGGCTCCTTCACGTAGTTCTTCTGAATTTCGAATAGTACTCAAGATCCTCTGTTTTCGATTATCTAATAAATCACTTAATGAAAGTAGATTATCTTCCCATTCATTTCACAACTTCACTTCCATGATCTCTTCCCGAACCAAACATGAATCTTTCGATTCATTTGGCTCTCACACTCATAATGGGTCATTCCATCTATTTTAATGTAATGAGCCTACCCTCTCTTCTCTGTTCGTATTCCAAGATATCAAAACTGATACGAGACCAGAATATTCGGAGGACTCTTCCGACCCGACAAAAAATCTGTCATTGTCAGCAAAGTTGTTTCTTTTTTTTTTGTTTTCTTCAAATCCAAAAAATTCTTCTTATTTTAGACATAGGTCATCGATTCAACATTGGATAAAAAAAGGCGAGACACCTATTTTTACAGTAAATGGTTCAAATCATTTTATCGATATGAGTGTTCTATATCGGATAAATTGCCAACTATTCATTTTTTCGAAACCATCTCCGTACTAACGTAGTGGTAGAAAGAGTACCATGTTGTGCCTGGACTTCAAACGGTTTCGCTTTAACCATGTTAAAGGTCCCACATTATTGGCTGATAGAGAATCAAAGTTGATTTACCAATAAGTTACGAAATGCTATGGTTCTTACATATGATTTCTTAATTTATTCAGAAGTAATTCGTCGAGATCGTGCACCTTTCTTTCCTATTTATAACTTTCCCATTCAAAAAAAAAAAAAAAGGAAAGTGCAGCCGGTTGGATCCAGCCTATTCTTGAAATACACAACTCGCACACACTCCCTTTCCAAAAAAGATCAATACACCAAGCACTACACTTAGATTTATTAGATTTGTTGCTAAAATATCGGTATTAAACCCGAAACTCCCAGCAGATGGCCAGTGACCAAAGGAAACGAAAGAATCGGTTACATCTTTCATATGCTTTTCTCTTATAGATAGGACCAACAAAATGGAACAGAGTTCTTTTTGTATCACTTCGCCCCCTTTGTTTTGGATTGATTTCTTTTTATTAATTTCCTTATTATAAATATGAATAGATTCATTTTAATAAATATTTTTCTTTATTATTATTTCCATGGAAATTCTCAATAATCTATTTATTTAGTCCCAGGTTTCATGTCAATTACGAAATACCTCGTTTGTTGCAACACTTCCTAAAAGTCAAAAAGAGTTTCCATTAAGAACGGAAGGGAAGAAAGCAAGTGGGTCTGCTATGCTAATTCCTCATCCTCAAATCACTCCATCCCCGGGGGTATTGTCTCAACGAAGAAGTGATTGTAGGAGTGAAGTTTGGATATAATTCGGCAAGACAAGCCCGCGGCAATAAAATAGGAAAAGAAAATCAGTATTTATTTTTCACATTTATAGGATTAAACAAAAGGATTCGCAAATAAAAGCGCTAATGCCACGACCAGTCCGTAAATCGTTAAAGCTTCCATAAAAGCCAGACTAAGCAATAAAGTACCTCGTATTTTACCCTCTGCTTCTGGCTGTCTCGCGATACCTTCTACGGCTTGGCCCGCAGCAGTACCTTGACCAACTCCAGGTCCAATAGAAGCAAGTCCCACAGCCAATCCAGCAGCAATAACGGAAGCGGCAGAAATCAATGGATTCATATTAAGTTCCTCGCACCAAAAAAAAGAAATGGTTAATGATACAATCAACCGATGAATTATTACTTCATTATTCCATCACTTAAGATCTATCCGAAAAAAAAAAGAACTAAGAACTCTGAATTGAAATAATAATATTACTGAATCATCAGAGCTACTTCGATATCTCGTTTTTAGTTCCTATCCGTGGAGTCTTTGTAAATCTATACGGTTCCAGTTCTTCCATTTCTTTGTTCCGAACCATTCCATTCTTTCAATTCTTCGCTCTTTCTCTTCTATATGCACGCTTGACTTCATTTGTTTATTCATTCAATCCACAGTCACAGATAAAACGGAAGGGCTTGCATTGGAATCCGTCTAAATTCAGTGGGATGGGAAATAATATATATGGATAGCCCATATATAACTAGTGAATATCTAATATCACATATACATTGTTTCTTTAATAACGTAAACCATCCGTATCTTCTATTGAACCGGATTCTAGAATCATTCTTCGAAACATATACAGGGATTGGCTTAGAGCCCTTACATATACCCAGCTCGACCCCCCTTACTTTTTTTTAATTCTCTAATATCATACATTTTTTTTTTGCTCCTATTCTAGATCGTATATACCGGTATGAGTTGGGATAAGCTTTTTTTTAAGACCATTTCGGAAGCTAGTCAATGATGACCCTCCATGGATTCACCTATATAAGCTGCGGCTAAAGTTGCAAAAATAAGAGCCTGAATCCCGCTTGTGAATAATCCAAGGAACATGACAGGTATAGGAACCACCGAAGGTACTAAAGAAACAAGAACAACAACTACTAATTCATCCGCTAATATATTCCCGAAAAGTCGAAAACTAAGTGATAAGGGTTTTGTGAAATCTTCTAGGATGTTAATTGGTAAAAGTATTGGAGTTGGTTGAATGTATTTACCGAAATAACCCAATCCTTTTTTGGTAAGACCCGCATAGAAATATGCCACTGACGTAGGTAAAGCTAAAGCAACAGTAGTATTTATATCATTCGTGGGTGCAGCTAACTCTCCATGCGGTAACTGTATGATTTTCCGGGGTAAAAGGGCACCTGACCAGTTAGAAACAAAAATAAATAGGAACATAGTTCCAATAAAGGGAACCCAAGGACCATATTCTTCTCCAATCTGAGTTTTGCTCAAGTCTCGAATGAATTCGAGGACATATTCGAAGAAATTCTGACCGTCGGTTGGAATGGTTTGTGGATTCCGAACAGCTATAGTGGCTGAACCTAATAAGATAGCAATTACAACCCAAGAAGTGATAAGTACTTGGGCATGGACTTGGAAACCCCCTATTTGCCAATAAAAATGTTGGCCTACTTCCACATCGGATATATCGTATAACACTTTTAGTGAGTTGATGGAACAGGGTAAAACATTCATATTGCCCTCTGACATAAATAGAACTTAAAAAGGAATTATTTTGATTCAGCCATCTCGTATCTCTTTCTCAACTCGTCTACTTTGAATCAATCGTATATTTCGGATCCCAAGTGATCACATAATATCCCCAGTGATTTTGATCTCTTTTTTGAGACTCAGGGATAGTAACCGATTCAATCAATTTATGGAGTTTCCAAAGTCATTGACTTATCCTATTATTAATCAACAATTTCTTATATAGCTAGAACTGCCCTCACAAATTGCGGATACTAATTTGTTAAGAATCAATCGGATTGAAGCTATAGCGTCATCGTTCGCTGGAATCGGAATATTTGCGAGATCCGGGTCACAATTTGTATCGATTAAACAAATTGTTGGAATCCCCAAAGTGAGACATTCTCGAAGAGCCGTATATTCTTCTTGCTGATCAACGATGATTACAATATCGGGTAACCTCGTCATATATTTGATCCCGCCCAGATAGGTTTGCAAATGAGATAATTGCCTCTTCAACATTGCTACATCTCTTTTCGGGAGACAGTTGAGTTTCCCCGTATTTTGTTCCGATCTCAAGTTCCTGAACCTATGAAGTCTCATTTCTGTAGTGGACCAATTCGTTAACATACCACCGAGCCATTTTTTATTAACATAATGACACCGAGCCCTTATTGCAGCTGATGCTACTGAATTGGCTGCTTTATTTTTGGTACCAACTATTAAGAAGTGTTTTCCTATACTTGCTGCATCAAAAACTAAATCACAGGCTTCTGACAAAAAACGAGCAGTTCGAGTAAGATTTGTAATATGAGTACCTTTACGCTTTGAAGAGATGTAAGGTGCCATTCTAGGATTCCATTTCCTAGTACCATGGCCAAAATGAACTCCTGCTTTCATCATCTCTTCAAAATTCATGTTCCAATATCTTCTTGTCATTTCTCCCCACATTTTCTCTCTCTTTTTTTTTTTTTTATT